CACGATTGAGTTTCAAAAACTTAAGAAGGAGTATCCTCCACCGGAACCGAATTTCTTCTGCTGGTTAAAGGAGCTCTTTCTGGTTGTTCTGGAACAATTAGAAGATTCCCTATTTCAAATATTGAATATAATGATGGGTGTACGTTATAAGAAAAAATATTGGAATATTAATCTCATCGATCTCATAAGTATCATGCCAAATCCCATCAATCGAATCACTTTTTCGAGAAATACGAGACATCTAAGTCATAAAAGTAAAGAGATCCATTCATTTATAAGAAGAAGAGGATATGCAAATAAAATGTTGAAGGCTGATTGGTCTGATGATAAAATAGAATCCTGGGTCGGGAGCACTCATGCGGTTTATGATGAAGAAAGAGAATTCTTGGCTCAGTTCTCCGCTTTAACGCCAGAAAAAAGGATTGATCAAATTCTATTGAGTCTGACGCATAGTGATCATTTTTCAAAGAATGAGTCTGGTTATCAAATGTTTGAACAACCGGGAGCAATTTACTTACGACACTTAGTGGACATTCATCAAAAGTATCTAATGAATTATGAGTTCAATACATCTTGTTTAGCAGAAAGACGGGTATTCCTTGCTCATTATCAGACAATCACTTATTCACAAACTTCGTGTGGGGCTAATAGTTTTCATTTCCCATCTCATGGAAAACCCTTTTCGCTCCGCTTAGACCTATCCCCCTCCCCCTCGAGAGGTATTTTAGTGATGGGTTCTATAGGAATTGGACGATCCTATTTGGTCAAATACCTAGCGACAAACTCCTATTTTCCTTTTATTACGGTATTTCTGAGGAAGTTCCTGAGAACAAAGGAGACTAAAATTATTTTTGACTATGATACTGATGACGAGATGGATGATATTGAGGATGGTCCCAGGACTAGGGAGAGTGACGACGAGCTTGATGATAGTTACGATAGCGATGTTGACGTTGAAAAGGAGCTGAGGTATATAGCTGTGGATCAGGATGCGGATCATACTCTATTCGAGATGGAAAAGAAAACAGAGCCATTTTATATCTTATTTCAATTCGAATTAGTAAAAATAATGTCTCCTTGCATAATATGGATTCCAGACATTCATGATCTGCATATGAATAAGTCGAATTACTTATCCCGCTGTCTATTAGTGAAGTATATCTCCATGAATTGTGAAAGATCTTCCACTAATCTTGTTATTGCTTCGACTAATATTCCTCAAAAAGTGGATCCCTCTCTAATAGCTCTGAATAGATTAAATACATGCATGAAGATACGAAGGCTTCTTATTCCACAACGACGAAAGCACCTTTTCACTCTTTCTTCTACTAGGGGATTTCACTTGGAAAAGAAAATGTTCCAGACTAATGGATTCGGGTCCATAACCCTGAGTTCCAATGTACGAGATCTTGCAGCACTTACCAATGAGGCCCTATCGATTAGTATTACAGGGAAGAAATCAATTATAGATACGAATACAATTAGATTCGCTCTTCATAGACAAACTTGGGGTTTCCGATTCGATAAAATACCGATTGCGGATCGTGGGATCGTTTTCTATCAGATAGGAAGGGCTCTTGCACAAAATGTACTTCTAAGTCATTGCCTTATAGATCCCATATCTATCTATATGAAGAAGGAATCATGTGACGCAGTGGATTCTTATTTGCACAAATGGTACTTCGAACTTGGAACGAGCATGAAGAAATTAACGATACTTCTTTATCTTTTGAGTTGTTCTGCCGGATCGGTCGCTCAAGATCTTTGGTCTCCACCCGTACTCGATGAAAAAAATGGGATGCCTTTTTGTGAACTCGTTTATAATGATTCTGCTCTAGTTCAGGGCCTAGTAGAAGTAGAAGACGCTCTGTTGGGATTGTTACGGACAGAAAAAGAGAATGATCCAGATCCAGTGCCATTGCTTATTTTGCCCAAACTAAGGAATCCCTTAGATATGATGAAAAATGGATCTTGTTCTATCCTTGATCGTAGATCTCTATCTCTCTATGGAAAATCTGGATTGGGATTTTACGAAGGATTAAAATCGGAAGTGTACGACTTTAGATCGGAATTAAACGTAAACGAATTTAGATCGAGATTGGCAGAAGAAGACTTAGAGTCGGAACAGAGCGTGCAGGATTTAGTCGATCACATAGTTTGGGCTCCTAGAATATGGAACCCCCCGTGCTTTCTATTTGATTCGATCGTAAGGACCACTGAATTGGGATTTCCCTATTGGGCCAGGTCATTGCAGGACGAGTGGATCATTTATGATGAGGATGAGCTTGAAGAGTCGGAGTTCTTGCAGAGTGGAACCGGGCCGTACCCGGCACGAGCTAGATCTTTCAACCAACAGGGCTTTTTTGCACTAACCCGATTCATTTGGGACCCTGCAGATCCCATCTTTTTCTTATTCCAAGATGAGGATGAGCTCCCTGTCTCTGTGTTTTCAAATCCAGAATTCTTTGCAGATGAAGAGATAGAGCTTTTAATTTCCAAAAAGGATCCTTCTAAATATACCAAGGTACCCTGGTTTCACCATAATCTGAAAGAGAAAAACAAGCACTTTGAATTGTTGATTAATCGCCAGAGATGGCTTAGAACCCATAGTTCATTATTTAAATCGAAAGAACGTTTCCGTTATTTTACTGTATCCGAGAGTTATCAGTATTTAGTAAATCTGTTCCTATCTAACGGAACAGTATTTGATCAAATGACAAAGACATTGTTGAGAAAAGGATGGATTTTCCCGGATGAAATGAATGAAAATTGGAAAATAAAAAATACGCATGTCTGATGAAATGGTTGTTGCTATCTGCTCCAATAACGAATCATTGGTTTGACTGAATAACTAAATAAAATACCAAGATCTCGGATCGATATTGATATATCAATATCGATCGATCCGAGATCTTGCAATTGCTCATTCAATGAGCATTCTCCATATTATGCCTTGAAGAGGACTCGAACCTCCACGCTCTTTAGCACGAGATTTTGAGTCTCGCGTGTCTACCATTTCACCACCAAGGCATCTTGAGAGTGATTCGTATTCCATGAATATGATATCTATCTAGTGTGATGTATGGAATATACCACAAAGGTGGAGTGTTGGAGTCTTTCTATTGATCGGTCATATAGTAAATAAATATAACTAAAATAATCTAAAAAAATAATATAGTAAATAAAATATCACTTAAATTTTCTAACAAAATTACAATACAAAACAAAAGGAGGTTGTCATGATTTTGCAATCTTTTTCACTAGGTAATCTAGCATCCTTATCCATGAGGATAATGAATTCGGTCGTTGTGGTCGGACTCTATTATGGATTTCTTACCACATTTTCCATAGGGCCCTCTTATTGCCTACTTTTCCAAGCTCATATTAAAGTTATAGAAGAAGGAGAAAAAGCAATCGATAAGGAGGTAGCAGCAGCAACTGGTTTTATTATGGGACAGCTCGTGATGTTCATATCGATCTATTATACGCCTCTGCATCTAGCATTGGGTAGACCTCATACAATAACTTTCCTAGTTCTATCCTATTTAGTCCTTCTTTTCCACTGGTACAATTCCGAAGACTTTAATGGTAAACGGAAACATCAATCTACTAGGAAAAATTCAATGCGTAATCCCAGCATTCAATGTATATACCTGATTAATCTCATTTATCAATTATTGAACCATTTATTTTTCCCAAGTTCAATGTTAGCCAGATTAGTCACCATTTATATGTTTCGATACAACAACAAGATGTTATTTGTAACAAGTAGTTTTGTTGGTTGGTTAATTGGTCACATTTTATTCATGAAATGGGTTAAATTCGTATTAGTCTGGATAGATCAAAATTATTTCGTTAGAGCGAATATGTACATTCTATCTAACAAGTACCTTTTCTATGTGTTTCGATTTTATCAGGATTTTATCTTCGATTTTCGAAAATATATGAATCGATTCAGTAGTATTCTCGTTTTGTTTATCTGTCTCTGCACTTTCGGCAGAACGCCGTCACCTTTTTTGACTCATAGAATACCAGAAGAAAAACATGTTGAACGAGGAAAGACTTCCCGAGAGGGATTCACCGATCCTTCTCCCTCCCTTTTTCAACTTTTTAAAGAAGCATACTATAAAAATATCCGAACTTTTTTTTCTGGGAATCAAGATATTTCGAAGTTAGAAATACTTAAAGAAGACAGTAAAATCTCCTTATTGGTTGAAAACCCCCTTCTTATTTCTATTCTTTTCGACTATAACCGTTGGAATCGTCCAATGCGATATATAAAAAACAAGCGATTAGAAAATGCGGTAAGAAATGAAATTTCACAATTTTATTTTTCTACATGTCAAAATGATGGAAAAGAACGAATTTCTTTTTCATATCCACCTAGTTTAGCCATTTTCCGGGAAATGATACAAAGAAAGATTTCTGTTTCTGCAACACAAAACTATGATAAACTGTACAATGATTGGATTTATACCAATGAACAAAAAAAGAAAAGATTAAGTAATGAATTTTCTAATAGAATTGCAGTTTTAGACAAAAAAGGACTTAAAACAAATGTTTTAGAAACAACAATTCGATTATGCAATGATAAAAAAAACAAAGATGGACAATCAAACCTAGATAAAAAAAACAAAGATGGACAATCAAACCTAGAAAACAAAGAATATTTAGCAAACAGATACGATCCTTTCTTATTTGGATCCTATCGTGCACTAATAAGAAAAGTCTCAACCTCTGCCAAAATTATGAGAACAACGTTTATCAGAATGAGGTATCGGAAACCCTCCATGATAATTATAAATGGAGGTAAAATACCAGGACCAAATGAATTTAGTTTTATCCCAAAAGATAAATGGGGAGAGACCTTTAAAGATAAATGGGGAATTATCTTTTTCATAAAAAAAATTGGTCGGCTAGAAGATGCAATTTGGATAAATAGAATTCAAATGCTCCTTACTAAGGACTATAATTGTACTGAATCTACACGTAAAATATGGGCAGAATCCCGAGGAGCACATTTTGTGTATTTCTTATGTTTTATAAGAGATTCCATGACTCAACCGATTCCAGAAAGACGTAAAATAAGATTTATTGCAAGGAAAGAAATCAGAAAAAAAGTTCCTCGCTGGCCATACAAACTAATCGATGAATTAGAACAACTACATAAAGAAGCAGACGACGGCGTGGAACATGTGGATGATATTCGCGAACTACCAGCCAGACGTATAATTCTTTTTAAGACTGAAGCAACAGAAAAAGAACCAAGCCGCCTAATAGTTTATAAACGTTATATACCAGGACCACAATTGCTACCTTTAATTAAAGGTTCCATGCGTTCTCAAAAACGTAAAACGAGGCCTTGGTTAGTGTGGCAATCATATGCACATTCCAGATTTTTTTTGAACAGAACAGATTCTATGTTTAATCGTTTGGTTCGCTGTTGGTATTATATTAAAGGAATTTTTCTAAAGTATATGAGAAAAATCTCAGAATTTGAACTTTCGGCTTATTACCCTTCTTTCGAAGATTTATTTATTTCTATAGAAGAATCAGGAGAACAAGAGGACGAAGACGAAATAGACGCCGGAAAAGGAAAAAAGGGCCGAATAAACGAAATAGACTTACAAATAAGAGAGGCTGAATTAAGGTGGCAGTTATTTGCATGCGGTCAAATAATAAGGAGTTTCATCCTAGTCACCCAGTCAAATATTAGAAAGCATATTATATTACCTTTATTGATAATAGCGAAAAATATTGTCCGTATATTATTATTGCAACGTCCTGAGTTGAAGGAAGATTTCCAAGAGTTGGAGAAAGAAGTACATTTTATATGTACCTATAACGGTGTTCCATCCTCAGAAAAAGAATTTCCTGAAGCCTGGAAAGACGAAGGTATCCAGATAAAGGTAGTATATCCTTTCCGCCTAAAACCTTGGCACACCTCTGATCGAGATCAAAATGATTCTTTTTATTTAACAACTTGGGGACTGCCAACACAAACTCCTTATGGTAAGTCCCAATCCCTAAAACTTTCGAAATTTTTTAAACCTATTAAAAAAAAACTCTACGAAGAATTTAAAAAATTTCGAAATAACCACAAATGGATTTTTGTTATTCAAAAGCGTCTATTGAAAAAAATATTGAAAAAAATATTGAAAAAAATATTGAAAAAAATATTGAAAAAAAGATTATCAAAAAACCTTTCAAACGTAAATCCAAATTTAGAATTTGAATTAAGAGACAATTCAAGTGAAATAATAAAAGAAAACGATTCTATAATTAATAATCAGATGATTCATGAATCATCCATTGAAGCCCAATTCATGAATTTGACAAATTATTCATTGACACAAAAAAGAATGAAAGATCTGGCTAATAGAAGAAGTACAATCAGAAATCAAATGGATCAAATTTCAAAAATTGTAAATATTAGCCCTAACAAAACACATTATGGTGTTAAAAGATTAGAATCACTCCAAAATATTGTTCAAATATTAAAAAGAAGAACTGCTCGATTAATCAGTAAATCAGGTTTTTTTATGGAAAAGATATATGTAGATCTATTTCTAGATATTTTAAATATTTCCAGAATTTATACACAAAAATTTTTTCTTTTTCTTGAATCAACAAAAAAAAAATTGGATAAATCAATTTACAATAATGAAACAAATCAAAATCCAATTCAGTTTATTTCGACTATAAAAAAATCACATTTTTTGTTTAGTAGTTTGCTTAGTCGTAAGATTAAGAAGAAATTGAGAAGTCATTCTGATTTATCTTTTTTGTCACAAGCCTACGTATTTTACAAATTATCACAAGCCCAACTAATTAACTTATATAAGTTAAGATCTGTCTTTCAATATTACGGAACATCTTTATTTCTTAAGAATGAAATAAAAGATTATTTTGGAGCACAAGGAATAATTCATTCCGAACTAAGGACTAAGAAACTTCCAAATTCTGGAATGAATCCATGGAAAAACTGGTTAAAAAGTAATTATCAATACGGTTTATCTCAGAGAAAATGGTCTCATTTAGGACCACAAAAATGGCGAAATAAAATCAAGAAATATTTAGAAAAAAAAAATAAAAAAAAATGGAATCCTTTTTATTTATGGAATCCTTTTTATTTATGGAATTCATATGAAAAAGAACAATTAATAAATTCCAATTACCAAAATGCAAAAGCCCCTTTATTGTTATTACAGAATGAAAAGGAAAATTTTAAAAAAAACCATAAATATGAGGTTTTATCATATAAATTTCTTTTTCATGAGGATACGAAGGATTCATATAGTTATAGGATACCATTCCAAGGAAATAAAAATAAAGAATTTTCTTATACTAATAATTACAACATACATAAAGGCAATTTTATTGATATGTGGTGGAGTATCCCTATCACTTATTATTCCAATATTACGGATATAGAGAAAAATCCGGATAGAAAATATTTTGATTGGCAAATTATCCATTTTGATCATCTTAGAAAGAAAG